CGTTTATTTCTCTTGAAATCCATTTAATTCTTTTTTTTACACACGTCTTTTTTTGGGAGGTCTACATCCATTATGTGGCATAGGTGTTACATCACGTACGAAACTTAATAGTATACCACTTCTACGAATAGCCCGTAATGCTGCGTCTCTTCCGAGACCAGGACCTTTTATCATAACTTCTGCTCGTTGCATACCTTGATCTACTACAGTACGAATAGCATCTAAAGCGGCTGCTTGCGCAGCATAGGGTGTTCCCCTTCTTGTGCCTTTGAATCCAGAAGTACCGGCGGAGGCCCAAGAAACCACTCGACCTCGTACATCTGTAACAGTTACAATGGTATTGTTGAAACTGGCTTGAACATGAATAACTCCTTTTGGTATTCTACGTCCAGTCTTACGTAAATTAATACGCCCATTCCTACGCGAACCAATTCTTTGTATAGGTTTTGCCATATTTTATCATCTCATAAATATGAATCAGAAATATATAAGATATGGAGATATCCATTTTATGTTAAAACAAATCTTTTATTTTTACATAACCCCCTCTTTGAGAAACTTTAGAAAGATTATCCTTGTCTCTGTTTATGTCTCGGATTGGAACAAATCACTATAATTCGTCCGCGCCTACGGATCAGTCGACATTTTTCACAAATTTTACGAACAGAAGCCCTTATTTTCATATTTCTTACTCCTTACTTTAATTTTGAATCTATTCCTTGGAAGAAAATAAGTCTCTTGTTTTTTTTTTTTTGCTTCAAATTGTATCTTTGATGAAAGGGATTTTTTCAAAAAGAATCTATCTAATCGTTCGAATCTTTGTTCCGAAGTCTATAAATTATACGTCCTCTGGTTGAATGAATAATATTGCCTTATTTCTATTTTGATTCTATCCCCCGGCAGTGTTTGTATCAAACTGCGTCGGATCTTCCCCGAAATATAACCTAGAATTAGATCTTCATTATATAAAATATAAACGGATTCAGAGAGCATGCCATTGGGAAATGATTCAGTAATTAAACCTTCATGAATCATTTTTTTTTTCATTCTAGGAAAAAACCTTTTTGAAGTATCAACTAATGGAGGAAGAGTTATATAACTCACCTTTCCTCTCTATTTCACAAATAGGAAGTTAGAGATAAAATTAGGATACCAGAGGAGGATCACCATATATAACACAAAATTTCTCCTCCAATTTTTTCTAGTCTAGCTTCTCGATCTGTCATTATGCCTCGAGAAGTGGAAAGAATTACAATTCCCATTCCACCTAAAATCTTAGGAATTTTTTTATAGTTGGAATAAATTCGTAGACCGGGTCGACTGATACGTTTTAAAATCGTTTTATATATTCCTTTCCTAGTTCTTTTATGGCGCAAGGTTGAAACCAAGAAATTTTTATTACTTTCCTGATGTTTCCGAACATTTTCAATAAAACCCTCTCGTAGGAGTATTTTAACAATGTTTTCGGTGATATTTGTGGATACTATTCGAACCGTTCCATTTTTACTCATGTTAGCATTTCTTATAGAAGTTATTATATCAGCAATAGCGTCTCTGCCCATGACGAATTATAATTATTGGTGCTTCCTAATTTTGATATAATCAACATGTTTTTTTATTTGAATACTTCAAAGTATTCATTATTTAATTAAATTTGAAATTTATTATTCAATTAATTATTAAATTTAGTAAAAGTATATGCGTGAAATATCCTAATTTGATCTATGACTATGAGTCTTTATAATACCTCGGGAGCTAATGAAACTATTTTAGTAAAATTCAACTGTCTCAATTCCCGAGCAATCGCGCCAAAAACTCGAGTTCCTTTTGGATTTCCTTCTTGATCAATGACAACCGCTGCATTGTCATCATATCGTATTATCATACCGTTGTCACGTTTGAGTTCTTTACATGTACGTACAATTACAGCTCTTATTACTTCTGATCTTTCTAGAGGCATATTGGGCACTGCTTCTTTAATTACAGCAACAATAACGTCACCAATATGAGCATATCTATGATTACCAGCTCCTATGATTCGAATACACATTAATTCTCGAGCTCCACTGTTATCTGCTACATTCAAAAGGGTCTGAGGTTGAATCATATCATTTTTATTTGAATTTTTTATTTCAATGCAAAGAATGAGGAAAAAGAAGAAATAGTATTTGTCTAGAAATAAAGAAACTCGTGGTTGTTTTTTCATCCCTTTTTTATATTTAGTTTTACATCCCTATCCTGAAATAACAAATTGAGTTTTTATAGGCATTTTGCACGCAGCTATTGAAATTGCTGCTCTGGCTACAGTTTCTGAGACTCCGCCCATTTCGTAAAGTATTCGACCGGGTTTAACAACAGATACCCAATATTCGGGAGATCCCTTTCCCGACCCCATACGTGTTTCTGCGGGCCTTACTGTAATAGGTTTATCGGGAAAAACACGTACCCATATTTTTCCACCACGACGTGCATATCGTGTCATTGCTCTTCGTCCTGCTTCTATTTGTCTAGCAGTAATCCAAGCGGGTTCAAGTGCCTGAAGAGCATATCTGCCGAAGCAAATATGATTACCCCGGCAAGATATTCCTTTCATTCTTCCTCTATGTTGCTTACGAAATCTGGTTCTTTTGGGGTTATAGTTGATGGTTTTTTCCCACCTCTACTACAGAACCGGACATGAGAGTTTCTTCTCCACGAATGAAAGGATTCGATATGCGCATGTATTTAATAACTAATACATTAAACTAAGTAATGGGATTTATTGATATTATATTTCATTTATTAGATAAGAAGCTGTATATACGGTTAGATTTGTCTATTTCTAGATATAGATAATGTTTCTTTTTTATACCGGATCCTCATTTTTTTTTACTTTTCTTTTAAAAAATTATTGAATCAAGACAATATTGGAATCCAATAAATAAGAAATAAGGGTTTCGCGGGCGAATATTGACTCTTTCCTTTTCCTGCTTTATTCGTAGGATCAATCCACAACCTCTCCGAGTAAAAAAAACAACCTCTCCGAGTAAAAAAAAAAATTGTTCTTGGTTCATTCCGCCATCCCGCCTGCTCAATCATTTGGATTCTTTTAAATAGAATCTTATATAGTCACAGGTTTCGTCGTTCCTATAGCTTCTCCATTAATGATTAGGCCTGAACTCTGCAATGGAGCTCTCAACAAAATCTGTTTCCGAGTCAATCTCCTCAGTTTCTATTAACCGGAAGCTCTTTATTATTTATATATCATTTATTATTTATATATCAATCGATACAATATTAAACAATATTAAAACAATATGAAATTAATGCTTTATTACACTGCCTTTTATTTATATGAGGTAATTCATAGACCATACATATTGGAATTATATATCATTGATATTTTTGTTCTCTCTTTCTATCACCTTTCCATTTATCCACATCCCTTTCTTCTTTTTATTTTTATTTCAAATCCACAATCATATTTTTTTGTTATGGAACAATTCCAGTTGTTACAACTATATGATTGATCCAGTCATATAGTGACTGTTTTTGGGATCTCGACAATATGAAGCAATAAGTTAGTTATTAGTTTTTAATTTTTTTTTATATAGTAGTTGTAGTTATTGAATTAATATTAGGGATCAGTCTTTTTTTGATCCTACTAAAAACTCTAAAGAAAAAACTAACGAGTCACACACTAAGCATAGCAATTATAAAAAAAAAAAAGGTTAATTTCTTTTTTATTCAACCTTATAGAATTTGAATTATTTTCTTTTTTTGATTTAACAGAAAAACAGAAAAAGTTTCTAGTTTTTTGTTCTATATATCACTATATTACTGGATAGAATGACAAGATAAATAAAGGTCTATTATTCTTCATCCACAAATATCCAAATTTTGAGGCCTAGTACTCCATGGATAGTTCGAATTGTATAGGAACAATGATCAATTTTAGCGCGAATTGTTTGTAGAGGAACCCTACCTTCTCTGATCCATTCGACACGTGCAATTTCTTTTCCGTCAATACGTCCTGCAATTTGTATTTGAATTCCTTTTGTATCTGTTTGTTCAGTTAATTCAATAGCTCTTTTCATTGCCTTTCGAAATGAAACTCTATTTCTTAATTGAGAAGCCATATATTCTGCAAGAATATTGGGGTCTCCATAAGGTTTTTCTATTCGTGTGATAGCAATGTTGATTCTTCGGTTCACAGAACGAAATTCTTTTTGTACATTCATCTGTAATTCTTCGATTCCTCGTGTTCGGCCCTCTATTAATAAATTTGGGAATCCAATATGGATTATAACCTGGATTAAATCAATTCTTTTTTGAATTTCTATACGCGAAATTCCAATTCCTTCGAAACCTGAGGATATTCTTTTATTTTTTTGTACATAGTTCTTTATACAATTCCGTATTTTCTCATCTTCTTGTAGACCTACGGAAAAATTTTTTGGTTGTGCGAACCAAAAGGAATGATGATTTTGGGTTGTACCAAGTCTGAAACCAAGCGGATTTATTTTTTGTCCCATATTTTTTATTATATTATCTTTCCATCTATTTTTTTCTAAATATGAATCTAAATCTTAAATTCATCCAAAGATAATTTGGATTTATCTTTTAATACAATTGTTATATGACAAGTCGGTCTTTTTATCGGATAACTACGTCCTCGAGCTCTAGGTCTTAATTTTTTCACAAAAGAACCTCCATTGACTTCGGCTTTACTAATGAATAAATCGGTTTCGTTCAAACCCATATTATGACTAGCGTTTGCTGCTGCGGAATAAACCAATTTTAAAATGGGATAAGATGCTCGATAAGGCATAAGTTCTAATATCATAAGCGTTTCCTCATAAGAACGCCCGCGAATCTGATCAATTACTCTTTGCGCTTTGAAAACAGACATACATATATGTTGAGCTAAAACTTTTACTTCTCCACTCGAATTTGAGTTCTTTTTCTTTATCATAAGGTTATCTCCCGCCAATGAATGATAAGTATCTATTTTTTTCCAAATTAACGACGAGATTTATTATCGTTTCTCGCATGTCTCGCGAAAGTCAGAGTCGGCGCGAATTCTCCCAATTTGTGACCTACCATACGATCTGTTATATAAATAGGTAAATGTTCCTTTCCATTATGAATAGCGATTGTATGGCCAATCATTTTGGGTATAATGGTAGATGCCCGAGACCAAGTTACTATTATTTCTTTCTCCTCCCTCATGTTGAGTTTTTCAATTTTTCTTGATAAATGATTAGCTACAAAAGGGTTTTTTTTTAGTGAACGTGCCACAGCTGATTACTCCTTTTTTTACATTTTAAAGATTGGCATTCTATGTCCAATAGAATATCTCGATCTAAGTATGAAGGTAAGAATAAATACAATAATGATGAATGGAAAAAAGAGAAAATCCTTTAGCTAGATAAGGGGCGGATGTAGCCAAGTGGATCAAGGCAGTGGATTGTGAATCCACCACGCGCGGGTTCAATTCCCGTCGTTCGCCCATCACATTATTTCAAATTCAAAAAATTTTATTTTCAATATTCCTATTTACGGCGACGAAGAATAAAACTATCACTATATTTTTTCCTTTTCCGACTTCTTCTTCCAAGCGCAGGATAACCCCAAGGAGTTGTGGGTTTTTTTCTACCAATTGGGGCTTTCCCTTCCCCACCTCCATGGGGATGGTCTACAGGGTTCATAACTACTCCTCTTACTACAGGACGCTTACCTATCCAACACTTCGATCCGGCTCTACCCAAACTTTGTTGATTCACCCCAACATTACCCACTTGTCCGACTGTTGCTAAGCAGTTTTTGGATATCAAACGGACCTCCCCGGATGGTAATCTTAATGTGGCTGATTTACCCTCTTTTGCGATCAGTTTCGCTACAGCGCCCGCCGCTCTAGCTAATTGTCCACCCTTTCCAAGCGTGATTTCTATGTTATGTATGGCCGTGCCTAAGGGCATATCGGTTGAAGTAGATTCTTCTTTTAAAAACCTCTTCCCAAACTGTACAAGCTTCTTCCAAAGCATACGGCTTTCTAGATGTATATGATGATATCTAGACAGATGGATCTTTATCTTATATGAATCGTATGATGAAGTACCACATGAGTGGATATATAGGAATCCAAATCTGCCGAATCACTCATGTATGATCTTCTACATCCTAGGTCTCCCCGTTCCATCATCTGGCTTATGTTCTTCATGTAGCATTCAGACCGAATGACTCTATGAAATTACGTCGATACTTCCACATATTACGGGTAGGAGACATCTCTATTTTTCCCCGGGGGGATCTTTATAATTACCACTGCTTAGCTTTCAATTCGCCTCTGACCATCAAATTAAATGTGAATAACCCGTCCTCCTCTCTTTGAAACAAGGGGCGCTTCCGGTTCTGTGCGTGCTTCAAACAATTTTGTCTTCTCCATATTACCATATCTCTAGAGTCAATAATTTTCTATGAGGAACTACTGAACTCAATCACTTGCTGCCGTTACTCAACAGTTTTCTGTTGAGGTCTATCCCATAGAGGTACTCAAATTGGATCAGTGATTGATTTCTAGGTTTCATCGTAAACCTAATTGGTTACTTCCAATTACGTAAATCAATAGTTCAAACCGCACTCAAAGGTAGGGCATTTCCCATTGATATAGGGACTTCTGTACCAGAAATAATGGTATCTCCAATTATAGCCCCTCTGGGGTGTAAAATATATCTTTTCTCGCCATCCCCATAATGTATGAGACAAATGTATGCATTTCGATTAGGGTCATATTCTATGGTTACGATTCTACCAGATATGTCTTTTTCATTCCGTCGAAAATCGATTTTACGGTATAGACGCTTATGACCTCCCCCTCTATGTCTTGCGGTAATGATTCCTCTGGCATTACGACCTTTACCACAATGATGCTGTCCACAGATCAAATTATTTCGTGGATTGGATTTCATTTGACTGTCTATGGCTCTATTACGTGTGCTCGGGGTAGAAGTTTTGTATAAATGTATCGCCGTGTTATTAAGTATTTTGCTTTAAGTTCTTTTCTCTATAAGAGGTGGAATAGAATAACCCGGTTGAAGCGTAATGATCATACGTCTGTAATGCATTGTATGTCCCATAATAGGTCCTATTCTTCTACCCTTTCCTGGGAGTCGATGACTATTCATAGCTATTACCTTGACACCAAAGAAGAGTTCGACCCAATGCTTTATTTCTGTCCTAGTTGATCCTGATTCGACATTAGAAGTATATTGATTGTTCCCCAATAACCGAATACTTTTTTCTGTAAATACTGCATATTTGATTCCATCCATAACTCCATTTTCTTCCCTATGAGTTCCAGTATCGATAAGAATTCTAGTTCTTACTGTTCATATGTTATGGTATGAATATACCATACCAATTCGTTATGTATGGATGATGAGATTCCATTGATACAGAGCCAATTCCAATAGACTTATTGAACGTTCCCATTGGCGTGCATCCAGCAGGAATTGAACCTACGAATTTGCCAATTATGAGTTGGGCGCTTTAACCATTCAGCCATGGATGCTTAACAGGGCTCATTGTACATCGTGAATAACCAAATTCCAATTGAAATGAAATCTTTAGGAGGAATCAATGAAAATCTTTAGGAGGAATCAATGAAACGATATCAATTCAAATCCTGGATCTTCGAATTGAGAGAGATATTGAGTGAGATCAAGAATTCTCACTATTTCTTAGATTCATGGATCAAATTCGATTCAGTGGGATCTTTCACTCACATTTTTTTCCACCAAGAACGTTTTATGAAACTCTCTGACCCCCGAATTTGGAGTATCCTACTTTCACGTGATTCACAGGGTTCAACAAGCAATCGATATTTCACGATCAAAGGTGTAGTACTGCTTGTAGTAGTGGTCCTTATATCTCGTATTACCAATCGAAAGATGGTCGAAAGAAAAAATCTCTATTTGATGGAGCTTCTTCCTATACCTATGAATTCCATTGGACCCAGAAATGAGACATTGGAAGAATCTTTTTGGTCTTCCAATATCAATAGATTGATTGTTTCGCTCCTGTATCTTCCAAAAGAGAAAAAGATTTCTGAGAGTTGTTTCATGGATCCGCAAGAGAGTACTTGGGTTCTCCCAATAAATAAAAAGTGTATCATGCCTGAATCGAACCGGGGTTCGCAGTGGTGGAGGAACCGGATCGGAAAAAAGAGGGATTCTAGTTGTAAGATAGCTAATGAAACCGTAGCTGGAATTGAGATCTCATTCAAAGAGAAAGATAGCAAATATCTGGAGTTTCTTTTTTTATCCTATACGGATGATCCGATCCGCAAGGACCATGATTGGGAATTGTTTGATCGTCTTTCTCCGAGGAAGAAGCGAAACATAATCAACTTGAATTCGGGACAGCTATTCGAAATCTTAGGGAAAGACTTGATTTGTTATCTCATGTCTGCTTTTCGTGAAAAAAGACCAATTGAAGGGGAGGGTTTCTTCAAACAACAAGGAGCTGAGGCAACTATTCAATCAAATGATATTGAGCACGTTTCCCATCTCTTCTCGAGAAACAAGTGGGGTATTTCTTTGCAAAATTGTGCTCAATTTCATATGTGGCAATTCCGCCAAGATCTCTTCGTTAGTTGGGGGAAGAATCAGCACGAATCGGATTTTTTGAGGAACGTATCGAGAGAGAATTGGATTTGGTTAGACAATGTGTGGTTGGTAAACAAGGATTGGTTTTTTAGCAGGGTACGGAATGTATTGTCAAATATTCAATATGATTCCACAAGATCTATTTTCGTTCAAGTAACGGATTCTAGCCAATCGAAAGGATCCTCTGATCAATCCAGAGATCATTTCGATTCCATTAGAAATGAGGATTCAGAATATCACACATTGATCGATCAAACAGAGATTCAGCAACTAAAAGAAAGATCGATTCTTTGGGATCCTTCCTTTCTTCAAACGGAACGAACAGAGATAGAATCAGATCGATTCCCGAAATGCCTTTTTGGATCTTCCTCAATGTCCCGGCTATTCACGAAACGTGAGAAGCAGATGATTATTCATCTGCTTCCGAAAGAAATCGAAGAATTTCTTGGGAATCCTACAAGATCAATTCGTTCTTTTTTCTCTGACAGATGGTCAGAACTTCATCTGGGTTCGAATCCTACTGAGAGGTCCACTAGAGATCAGAAATTTTTGAAGAAAAAACAAGATGTTTCTTTTGTCCCTTCCAGGCGATCGGAAAATAAAGAAATGGTTGATATATTCAAGATAATTACGTATTTACAAAATACCGTCTCAATTCATCCTATTTCATCAGATCCGGGATGTGATATGGTTCCGAAGGATGAACCAGATATGGACAGTTCCAATAAGATTTCATTCTTGAAAAAAAATCCATTTTTGGATTTATTTCATCTATTCCATAACCGGAACAAAGGGGGATACACGTTACACCACGATTTTGAATCAGAAGAGAGATTTCAAGAAATGGCAGATCTATTCACTCTATCAATAACCGAGCCGGATCTGGTGTATCATAGGGGATTTGCCTTTTCTATTGATTCCTACGGGTTGGATCAAAAAAAATTCTTGAATGAGGTATTCAACTCCAGAGATGAATCGAAAAAGAAATCTTTATTGGTTCTACCTCCTCTTTTTTATGAGGAGAATGAATCTTTTTATCGAAGGATCAAAAAAAAATTGGTCCGGATCCACTGCGGGAATGATTTGGAAGATCCAAAACTAAAAACAGCGGTATTTGCTAGCAACAACATCATGGAGGCAGTCAATCAATATAGATTGATCCGAAATCTGATTCAAATCCAATATAGCATCTATGGGTACATAAGAAATGTATCGAATCGATTCTTTTTAATGAATAGATCCAATCGCAACTTCGAATATGGAATTCAAAGGGATCAAATAGGAAATGATACTCTGAATCATATAACTATAATGAAATATACGATCAACCAACATTTATTGAATTTGAAAGA